CGGTAATGACGAAAAAAAATAGATATATTTTTACGCATGGAAGCAGATTACCCAAAGTAATGGGGACAGAGAACTAAACGACATCTCAAGCGCTATAGCTCACAGGTGATATCGGCGAGATCCAACCGTACACTATGGTCCGAGTTGGAAGTCAGAGGACCCATAGTACCTGCCTAATCCCAAAAGAACCGTGTAAACGGGAAACTTGTTGATTAAGTAAAAGGCGAAGGGGTCTATGCACCTGCCTAGTCTGGCAGGTTTTACTCTCCAAAACTCAAAAAAGAAAACGGCAAATATATCTATTTTTTGTTGCGCCCTATTAACATCAAGATGTTAATACATTATATATGATGATACATTCGGTGCCATTGATAATCCGATCAGTAGCCGGGAAGGGCAGGCACCCGACGAGCCGCAGTCAATGGAGCCCGTCTCCTATGAGTCGGATTAGGAGAGTTAGTGAGCCGTATGATGGGAGACTATCACGTACGGTTCGGAGAGCACTTAGTAGGCAGGAGTTAATCATAACTTGCTACCGAAGTTTGACTCTATCCAGTATGGTTTTTTTTAGTATTCTTTTTCCGAAAATAGGCGATCTTAACCTTACTTCTTATTATCTTTACCGGTACGCTTTTTCCTTCACTTTCTATTTCCATTGGTTGATTTCAAGCGTAGTCAATTTCAGTTTATTGGCCTTGTGCTATCATATGAGTAATGGAATTCGTCATTTATTGTGGGATCTAGGTTTTTTTCTAGAATTATCCAAAGTATATACTTCCGGAATCATTATGTTATTCTGTGCAGCTTTTTTAGCTGTATCGAATATTATCCGATTCTATTTCTCATAACAATAACCCCGAAAAAAAGTATATATATATATACTTTTTTCCCTGATAGCTCACCGATGCCTCGGAATCGGGTCTACTTTATCTCGCGAAGGCTTAACTAAGACGAGCCTACAACCTGTTCCAGTACTATTTCAGCTGACAGGATACTTTCTAGATAAGATAGGCGGAACCGTATGACGGACAATTGTCACATACGCTTCTATAAGAAGGGGCCGGACCAAAAAGGCCAGTTTCCTTTTACTCTCAAAAAAAAAGTGAAAACCAATGAAAGCTCATAGAGAAACCTTGGGGCATTGGCTTATTCAAAGAATGACTGCCGCTTCTCTAATCCCAACCATTCTTATATCAAATGTTTCCACTTTGATTCTGTTAAATATTTCGTTATTCTGGCATATTCATGTGGGAATCGAAGAAATTCTGACAGATTATGTTCACCATGAAATAACACGAAATTGGATCTTGATTCTTTTCAGAGTATTTTGTTTAATAATTATCAAATATGGTTTTTTGTTTTTTGTTTTTTAAAAAACTTTATAATCATCTGAAGATTCAGATAGTGCTATGAAGCAAAAATAAGCGCAGAGAGCGCAGCAAAAAAAAAATATATATATTTTTTTTTCTAGTGCTAGTAGAGGCCGTGTCATAGATGGAGTTAGTAAGTAATTAAATGGTTACTAATGATGGTTTTTTTCATTGTCCTCTATGTGCGTGTTCTGGTTCATATCGCCCTTGCCATAAAAAAAAAGGGCAAAGCGGTACTTACTTACTTATCGGCTAAGGAACCGGCATGTGCTTGGCTTGAAACCGAGTTGGCTTTCAAAAAAGAGACTCTTATTATGGATCTAGTAAAATATTTAACATTTTCTATGATTCTTTTTCTTTTAGGTATTTGGGGGATTTTCTTGAATAGAAAAAATATCCTTATTATGTTAATGTCAATTGAATTAATGTTACTTGCAGTCGATTTAAACTTTTTGGTATTTTCGGTTTATTTGGATGATATGATGGGTCAATTATTTGCTTTATTTGTTTTAACGGTGGCAGCTGCGGAATCCGCTATTGGGCTGGCCATTCTGGTTATAACTTTTCGAATTCGTGGGACTATTGCAGTGGAATCTAGGGCGACCGTTCGCATCGCCTACAGTCATTGTTTAGCCATATGGAAATTATTCGCAGTTTCGCGCTATCAGCCATATAACAAACCACGCGAGACCTTATTCCGCGTGCCAGGCATAGAGCTTACCCAATCACCGTGTAAACGGGTGGGAACCACAGCATGCTCTAAAAACGTAGTTGGAAAAAAAAAACAAGGAAGACCTCACTCATGTTAGGGTATATCTTTTAGGCTTTCAACTTGCTTTTTTAATATCCTCTAAAGCGCAAAAGCGCCCGAACGATCACAGGCAGCGTTCAGAAAAGAAAATACGTTTGACCTGCGGTCTACTTCTTTGCTTAGCAAATAAAAGGTTGGTTATAATAAAAGGCAGCGAAGAGTGCATAGCAAAAAAAGTTTCTTTTTTTTGAACAAAGCCTAAAGGTTCACAAAGCAAACGAATGAGTCTAGCCCAAACAACCCAAGACCACTACGCTAGTCTGCTTTTGTATGAGATGAGCCCCTGCTCTGGCAAATCAAAGTCTCTTTTCGGTCAAACTGGACCTGCAGTTAATCACAGGCAACTCCCTGTGGTAATGCACACGAGTGCGCGCTGTCAAACTCTCAGTCTGCCATCGATAAATTATGGTAAGACCAGAATGGAAAAAGAAAACCTGTGGGCGGATATTACAGAGCCTGCACGAGGGAGCAGATTACCCAAATTAATGGGGACAAAAGACTAAACGACATCTCAACGCAAAATGGCCTTAGATTAAAATTAGCCAGGAACTGTAGGCAACACCGGTGAAATCCGCTTCGGTCAACTAGACGAAAGTGGATGGCAGAGGGCCCATAGTACCCGCCTGAGCCGTACGTAGTAGAAAGATTTTCTTCGCTAAAACTGCTAACAAAAGGGAAGGGGCCTAACCGTCTGCTGTACCTTAGCAGACCATATTCAACCACGTTTTCTAGCTAGGCTTCTACGGGTCTCAAACAAGATTTCTCCAAAAAGAAACAAAAAAGCAATTTGGGGTGCTGCCGCTTTTTTAATGGACTTTTGGATTTTTCGCTTTCGCAAAGCTAGGGAAACCTATTCAGATCTGCAAAACATCGTGGGCAACCTGGACTTATGAATAATGCCTTATGTTCAACTAGGACAGCGAAACCTGAATCGATGACACCAATATCAGACAGAAGAAGACCATTGACAGGACCGAAACTGCGAGCCCTATGGGACAAGGCACAGTAACCCAAAAAAGGTCAGCACAAAACGAATCTACATGCTGCCATTTGTTATGTGAACGAAGCAGAATGAAAAGCCGAAAATGGAAAACGCCTTTTTGTTTTGAAAACTTACTTTCAGAAGCAAAAAAAAATATATATATATTTTTTTGCGGTATCACGGGCACCCAGATAGAAGCATAGAAACGATCTGTAAGTGGAAGAGGTACTCCACGCAAAATATGAAACCGAAAAGGGAATATACTAAAAACCATACTGTCTTCAATGCCAGCTTAGTGGCGTCCTTGTCAAAAGCCCTACCTTGACTATCTAAAAATCGTTTCATACGTTCTAAACTGCAGAGTAGATTCTGCTATCAAGGATCCTATGGCATTACTTGTTTGATGACTAAAACGCTGCGTAACTGCTCTTCGTGCTTCCTTCATTATATTGTAAATCTGAATAGAATGCACCATGTTCGGAGTATTAAGGACGAGCTCAGAGGAGATAATGAAAATGCATTTTTTCTATGTTATTATTTCTTGCTAGAATCCCCCATGATCACTATAGTGAAAAAGCAAGTTGCTTTATGGTACTTAAGCCACTTAGAAGTCGATCACTAGAAAAACGAGCCAGAATCTAACGACAAAGGCAAGTCCGAATAGAGGTTGAATTGGAGAGCCGTATGATGGGCGACTATCTCGTACGGTTCGGAGAGGGCTCGAATACCAAAGCATTCAATATGTTTCTGAGAAAGTTCCACTCTATTTAATTGCATGAAGGGATAAGCACAAGAACAAGTGCTTCGTCTCTATTCTTCAAATACGGAGTATATGGGAGAGGCAGGATTCGAACCTACGTAGAAAACCTTCAACAGATTTACAGTCTGTCGCTTTTAACCACTCGGCCACTCTCCCCCAAAATAAATAAAAAATTCTTTATAAATTGGTCAATCCGCGCGTGTATGTATGTATGGTATGTAACCTTTAATGGGTTTAAACTAATCGATAGATGGATGTACCGTTGGTATATATTATTGATTCATTCATTATGCACTTTCTTTAAGCATCCTACAGGATTTGAACCTGTGACCTTCAACTTAGAAGGTTGTTGCTCTATCCAACTGAGCTAAGAATGCAGTACAATACTAACCTTCATTCATTCGTGAACTACAAGGAAAAAAGCTGTCTTCGTAGAACGAATAAAGAGCGCGCAGCATAGAAATAGCGCCGGAAATAAAAGTCATACATGAAGCAAAAAAAAATATGATTTAGCCATAGATTCCCGTGGCTATATGTGCTCTATGCCATGTCTTTTACTCAATTAAATATAAATGCTTGGCTGTAATACGGTTTTAGTACATAGTAATTGCATCATGATGAATGAGTACCCTTAAATGTAGTAAAATTATAAGGGCGAACCCTTAACTACTAATGAAATGAAAAGAAAATATTGGTAGGGCCTTACGATTGATTGCACACTTTGCCGGGCGCAGTCAAAGCTAACCCAACATTTTTTTCGTTCTTATTAGGTTTAACACACAATGAAATATTACGAATTTTTTATTTAAAACTATTCTGAAAGAAGTTAGAATTCGTTTTTTTTGGATATTTATTTGCTTCAGTTTAACATGGTTTACGTGTTATTGGTTTTCAGAAGATTTGTTTTTTTCGTCAGCGAAATCCTTTCTTATTCTTTCTTATTCAGGTTTCATTTGTACACAATTAACGGAGGCCTTAAGCACGTATGTTACTATTTCTTTAATATCCTGCTTCTATTTTTTATTTCCTTTTTTAAGTTATCAAATTTGGTGTTTTTTGATTCCTAGTTGCTATGAAGAACAAAGAAAAAAATACAACAAATTCTTTTACTTAAGTGGTTTTTGCTTTTTCCTGTTTTTTTTTGTTACTTTTGTTGGGGTAGTTCCCAATGTTTGGCATTTTTTATACGAATTGAATAAAACATCAACTAATCTGCTTATAATAAAGTTACAACCTAAGATTTTTGACTATATTTTATTAACTGTTCGTATTTTGTTTATTTCATCAATATGCTCCCAAGTACAGGTACTTGTGATCTTTTTGCTAGAATTAAAAGGGATTTTTGTGAAAAGCTGCATAAAAAATCGTCGTTTTTTTATGGTTCTTTCGATTTTTACAGCAGCTTTTTTAACACCTCCGGATATCTGGTGTCAAGTTGTCGCTTGTTTACTTATTTATTGTATAATAGAGTTGACCATTTTTTACGCATTGATTATACAAGTTTATAAAAAGCAACTAGTCCTTTAACTGAAATTGGGCCATGGCCAGGAAGCAGGCCGCGGGGCGCAACAAAAAACAAAAATATATCTATATTTTTTTGATCTTTGGCCCAATTTTGCTTGCTGCTATGCATCAAGCTTTAACCATCTATCTATTCCCTCCCGACTACCTTTTTTTTTTGCTGATGCAGGGAGAAAACGCGCAGGAGCCCAATAGTAGAGTAGCTTTTGTTCGCGCTGCCCTCCCCCACCCCGGATGCTTTATGGTTGATTTGGATCCGGCCAAGCGGAGTAAAGCGACCATGACGACGCCATCAAGCAACAAATAAGCGCTTCGCCGAAATGAAGCTGCAACGCCCACTATGCTATAGTCTTCGCCAATTCGATATGATATGAGACCAGGCTCGCTTATAGCTGTTACGAAGCTAGCCAGGGCGCAGCAAACAAAAGTATTTTTCACTCCACACTACAAAGCGGACTTAATTCCCCGCTTATTTTCCCGTCTTTAGCCTCGAAGGCATAGAAAGATAATACGAGGCCAGGAAAAAAGCTCGTAGAGCATGAAACGAATGCTCCGTCTGCCCGGGCATACGAGCTTTACTTTCTTTTTTTGCGCAACCGTAGTATTGTCTTCATGTCTATGGCAAAAAGCCAAAGTGGTTCAAAAAAATCAAAAGAATCCCGGAATATATTCTTTTTACAATCTACGAGAGATTAACTCTGTTATCGCTCTGCCAATAAAGAATTTCCATACGTTCTTGCTTTAATCAAGAAGGTCTAGATCTATGCTATAAGGGAATTGTATTTGTTGAGGTTCATATAATACCACGGCTTTTAGTGTTTTATAATTAACCTCTAAATGAGTAGGTTTTATTCTCCATATTCGGTTACTCTGAAAATTTTGTCTCATTTTTGATCTAATGAAATATAGAAAATTATCTTGAATAGATATAAGATCACCGTTAAATAATTGAAAACCAGGAATATTGACTATTTTATAATTAACACAAATTTTTTTATGACTTATTAGCTGCCTTGCTTGAAAAATAGTTAAACAGAAATTAAGACGAACCAGAATAACGTCTAATCTTCGTTCTATATCGAATAACAAACTGTTTTTTTTATCTAGATAAGTTTGCGTTTTAGACCTTTGCATCTTTTTAATGGGTAATTTTCCATAAAAAAGGGACAACTTTTGTATAGTTTGTAATTCTTTGGAAAAGTCAGATTGTTTTTTATTTGTTTTTTTCCGAAGCTTCAAAATAATGGCTTTTTGTTTTTGAGTAAGTTTTTTGGTCTGCCAAACATTTTCTGAAATTTGACGACAAGTTTTAAATCTTGATGCAGGCATATGAAGTTTAATTAGTTTTTTTAGCCATTGCGGATAACGGGAATCGAACCCATATCTCCTGCTTGGAAGGCAGATAATTTACCTTTAATCTATATCCGCCTAAAATTTTTCTTCATTTTTTATTGCTTCTTTCCCTAAATTTTCATTTCCATAGCAAATTAATATTAGGTTGATTATTGGTTCCTTTGAGCTCATAATCTGATTAAGATAAGGATGGATGTCTGAGCGGTTGAAAGAGTCGGTCTTGAAAACCGAAGTATTGAGAATACCGGGGGTTCGAATCCCTCTCCATCCGTAAGTAGGGTAATTAGTTAACCCTTTTTAAAACAAAATAGCATGTAACCTTTACAAATCTTAACGTTGTCTAATAATTTTGCAGAATCAAGTAAAAAACAAGATATTCTCTTTATGAAAAAAAATATATAATCATTACTTATGATGATTCATTCAAGAAGAAATAATGATCTTCAGCTGGTGGCTCTGTGCTTGGTAGTCGAAAATGAGGCAGTACCCTGATTAAGGAAATTTTTACTCAACAGGACAGCGCCTATCGTGCGGTGGCTTAGCTCAAGGCGCAACACTGAGCCATGTCGCAAAACGCGCCACGATGCGCTGGACCGAAATATATAGATGTCATAATCTGTATAGTATTGGGCAAAGAAAAAATTTCGTGTTTTTGTACATCACGCGCCCAACCACAATATAACAAAGACCACAATAAGAAATAACATAATAAAATCGCCAGTATACCGATCAAATGACCTACAAGATAAACTACCGGCACTCGTGGTTCACTGCGCAAAAGCAAACAACCGCTTCGCCCTCTTTTTTTCGACGCGGTCGGAAAGATAGGATGCTTAGATAGTACACCCGCAGACGCAAAAAACAATATGACTTAATGGATCATTAATAAGCAAATCTAGTTTAGTTTATTTTTACAGTGATGAACCATGAGAAATAACTTTATCTACAGGCACGATTCAGAAACCATAAAATACAACCTAACCTACGGGGCTAGGCCAAATATGATGGTGTAAGTTCGATTCTAGTTCGACGAGAGGGCCTTTGACCCATTCATGTGACTGTGATTATCGATCGACAAGAAAAAATCTGGCAATCGGCCCTTGAGCTACCATCTGAAAGGGTATTGGGGCCATTAAAAGAAAAGGGTCTAATAATTGCTGGAGAAGAAAGAAAAAAAATTTCCACAGATTAAATCAAATTTTGGCGGATATGATGGAATTGGTAGACATGCCAGGTTTAGGTTCTGGTGACTATAATGTTTGTGGGGGTTCGAGTCCCTCTATCCGTACAAGTCGGAACTTCAAGTTCTGCGATCACTAAGCCTCTAGTCGTTCGGTTAGCCTACTATATAATTACTGTTTCTTAGTTAATACTGCTTTTCGAGATAGTATGCCACCAGCTATGCTAGATTGTTGAGCTGCACCCGGCATATTCAACTAATAAAAGTTGAGTCACTTCGTGACCACTTTACGCGCAGGTCAACCGAATAGAAATGAAGAATAAAGGTGCCCGCTCCACAGTAAGCGCCAAGTATGACGATATTATGAAGTGATGACGATAAAATAACATAATGAGTCCACGATTTTTCCTAGGTAATATAAGCTTGAAGCTAACCCTAAACTCTGCCTTTATCGCAAAACATAAGGCTATGACGAGAATTTTCGGAAACTTATCTTTCCCTAAATTGTGATTATTACTAGCGGAAGTTATAAGGCTCCAGAAAAAAATATTTATGTAGCATTATTATTTCTCAAATATATCATTGTGATATATTTGATATTAATATGACATGCATTTTCTAATCCTAACCTACTTGTGCGGGAGGGACCGCAGTGATCGCACTATCCTCTAATCACCGCGGTTATTTTTGTGTATTTAACGCCTAAAAAAAAACAGGCTTAGTAATTCGAGTGGTTAGGTTTAAAACCCATATCAAGATTAAGTGTAACCAGATTGCTTGATCTATAAATATAGATCCCTATGATGTTTTGAATTTTTGTATTAAAGATTTACGGCTGCGGCCTTCACCCAAATTCATAGACATCTTTAGAACAAACAACATTTGACAAAAAAAGGTATAACTACTATTAGGAAATTTAGTATTATATCATAAATTTGTAAATCAATGGGTCTTTCACCCCGCATAGTATCTGTACTCTCGCTCCGCGGATCGAATACGAGTCGTGATCAAAGTTTTTTTAAGAATTGTAAGAGAAGCCATGCTGCTTGATTGACGAAAAAATAATATACGTTTATTCATAAGAAATGTGCTCAATTCATAAATCAGATTAGAAACTATTATGTGCTCTATTTATTTACTACGTATGCATAAGAGAACAGCTCAGGCTTAAACTTATAGCTCTTTCATTCACGATATAGATGAATAATTCGATTATTAAAAAATATTGTATATTGTAGGAGAACATGAGGAAATTAACCGCCCCTACGTCGTTCCGTTATGAGCCATTGGCAGAGTGGGAAGTTATTTCGTTTTTGTTTTAGGTGGGTGCGTAGCACTTTACAAGCTTTAAAAAAAAGGCCGTAGGTAGATAGATTTCTTGGAGTATAGCCAAGTGGAAAGGCTTCGGTTTTTGATACCGACAGGCAAAGGTTCGAATCCTTTTACTCCAGATTTATGTAATTTTCAATCTCATACAAAAAAAATATATATATATTTTTTTTTTTCAATTCCAATCCAATCTATATAAAGCCAGCTGACGTAGAAAACTACGCAAGCCTCCCAATGAAGCCAGAATAAAACCTATCCAAATACAGAAAATGAAAGGTAGTTTCATTATGGTAATATACCAGCCTGTTTCAAAACTTCCAGTTCCAATTAAAGCATATAGATCCGTAAAAAGATTACTATGTATAGCTACTTTGGTAGTGCTTGTTTCTTGATTAGAAAAAGAAAATCTTTTTTCTGGGAACACAGTCAACCAAAGTGGGAAACTATAATGTTCGCGATTTCTCCATGATCTGTCACCATGGAAAAAAGTTGAAAAAATAGATATATATTTTTTTTCAACTTTTTCATTCTGGTACGACAGCGCAGCAACTGGCAACAAGTCGATTATGGCACGAAGTGATTCATCATGATCAAAAATGAATGGATTTTTTAAGGACGGTTTATAAATGATCAAATTACCACAAATGGAATGAAAGGTGGGTCCATGTAATTGATCAATACCTCGCAAACAACAATGCTCTCTTCCTATATGTAGTTCAGAACCTAAAGGCAATAATTGAGTAAACTGTCTCTTTTTTGTGTTGGTTAACCTAAGCCACAGCATCACTGCAGGGGCTTGGCTTCCGAACCGTACGTGAGCCTACGGCCTCATACGGCTCTTCTCAAGGGGAACCTGAGAAGCGAATAATAAATAATGAAGCCGAGATTGACATGGCATTCGCCTAAAAATCTTTTTTTCTGTTCATTCTGCTCATACGAACTCTTCACCATTCGTTATGCTGCGCCCTGAGTCCCCGCGTCGACCCTTTCTCCGAGATTCACTTCACTAACGCGAGCAAAGTGAGCGTTTGCCCCGAAGGTCTTGTCTTTTCGGAAGAATCCTGTTCCCATTAGCTTACGGCCCGGCTGGCCTGCCAGTTTTACTGGAACTTAATGGGAATTATCCCGTTCCCTGGTTAGATTCTTGGATGTGAGATTTACTCCGCGAGGAACAGTACGAACGTAGATGATATCATCACGACCTCTCTTTCCGTATCGCTAGGAATGCTTAACGCCATTTCGCCAACTAGCGTTACCCGCGGCCTTTCTTTCTTGCCATTGGCAAGTCTCTCAGTGTGGTCAATACCGGGTGTTTTTGAGCAGCGAAGCTTATACCCATTCACATTAAGTTCATCCTAAGTCCTTGAACCTTTTGCACTAATTTAAGAAGAAGCCGTCTTCCTATTAAGGTTCAAGAGTCGACTGAGCATTTCAGCGGCGGGATTGAAAACCCGAATTCAACCAGAGTTCACGCCTACATGGCGTGAGCTTAAACACGAGATAGTCGCGCATAAGCTGCCGGGTCGCACGACAGAATAACACCCATAATAAAAATGCAAACTCCTCCATGTGAAATTTTCATAGTCATGGGAACTTTTCGAAAGTTATAACCAACATCCATCAGTCTTTTTGGTAAGGCGCGAACAATAAAAAATCTATTCCAAATATTTTCAGGGACGGGAGAATAAGCTTGCGAAAAAGCAAGCAGAGAATAAAAAGCAAAAATTTTGGCTTTTTCGTTGAAGCCGAAGGTTTTTGAAAATTGCAGCAAATAAATCAAAAATATTTTTGATTTATTTGAAAGAAATAAAAAGGAAAAATTTTCTTTCTTTTTATTTCTTTGTTTCTTTTTTTGGTTAGGCCAACAAAGCGCTTGGCGCTTTCTTCTCTGTGCCCGCTTACGCGGTTTTATTTTTTCTTTCATTTCAAGCCCACGCTCCTCGTTTGCCCACGTATCGCGCCTATATTTAAATGATAAGAAAAATGTACAAAACAATAAGAAACAAAGCACACCACAGAAAGATTCTAAATATGACAAGTCTCCCATAAATTTGAAAATAAAAAAATTGAAAATGAAAATAAAAAAGAAAAAAAATGCATTTTTAGCTCTAGTTTTTGGGGAGCTTTTTTCGATTCTGTTGGGTAATAAAATGGGTCTTGCTCTTACCAAAACTATCCTTTCTGTTTTGTCCATAGAGCGTATGAATCCCCTGGAATGTACATGAACTAAGAGCAATAATAAAGAGGTAAAAATAGGTATTATAGTACCATGAGAAAAAGGAGCACCTGTGGGAACATCTCTACTTACCAACCATTGAAATAGTATGGGTGCTGCCGTACCACAAAGCACAACCATAAAGATAAGAAAAAAAAAAAAGTTCTGTAGTTGGACCATCTGCTCTATTTGTTTTTAGGATTTTGCTTTTCCGAATAAGAGAATACAAGATAAAAAAACTCAAAATTTAAACAAAAAAATAATTAATTTTTTGGCTTTATTTTATCTTCTTCGGCCTTCGCATAGCAAATGAAAAAAAAGCCAAAGGTTTCACCGTGTGGATTCGAAATTAAGCTAGCTTCTTATCTCTTTGGCCCAAGAAAAAGAGCTTTTTTTATTTATGTATTTTACTTGCTTTGTATACAATTAGTTTGTCATGGCCTTCTTCGTCCCCCATCAGCTTTGATAGACGAGTAAATTTCCGCAAGTGCACAAATAGAGTGCTTCGCCGCGAATACCATAAGATCTGGTTTACGAGTTTTGGGGCCCTCAGGCCTTGGTTCAATGGTAAATCAGATAATGCACCCACTAGCCTGGTACTTGATTGTTGCTTCATTTGAAAAAAAAACATCAAAGATATGCTAGTAATTAAGAGAAAAAAAAACCATAAAAAGATTCCTCGTGTAGAATCTGTAGCAAAACTATGAACGGAAGCTAGCAATCCAGAACGTACGAAAAAAGTTCCTAAAACACGACATAGGAAAGTAACCATATTAAGAAACAAAGTCCAATAATTCAATTTAGGTAAAATTACTGAATGAATACAAGCTGTAGCTAATAGCCAAGGCATGAAAGAAGCATTTTCTACAGGATCCCAAAACCACCAACCACCCCAACCTAATTCATGATAAGCCCACCAACTTCCTAGCAATATGCCTACAGTTAAAAAACACCAGCATGTCAAGATCCAAATTTGAATTTGTTTCCACCCATGGTATTGTGGGCCAGAGACCACTTTATTCGCGCCGCGGGTCCAACCAAAATGCAAAAACGCAGTATTCGCTTTACGAACAACACGCTTCGTCCACTGGCTCTTTGTAAAATTCAGCCGCTCTTTCGACCGAAGCGAAGAAGACGACACCAAATGCCGAAGCCTGGGCAGGCTCCTATTGCGTGGCGAGATAAAAGCAAAACTGGGATGGAGAGAACAGGTATTTTCAAATATATTTTTTAGAATTTTTTTTGCATTCTCCTGGGTAATCAGCTTATTTGTTATGCGAGAGAAAGCATCAAACATTTCGGCCTTACTTTCCCTTCGCATTGGCAAATAGAGTGCAGAGATACCATTCATTATTTTGGTTAGACATAAGCAGAAACCAATAGCACTGGCGACATATCCTGCATAAATGCAGGGAGGATGTATAGCTAATATAGGGTCTTGTAAAACAGGATTTGATTCTGCAAGTGATTTAGTACAAACAAATGAAATTCGAACAAAGGGATTGGAACTTGCTAATAAAAAAATTGAAAAAAATAAAGCAATGCCCATATAAATTCGCCGTTCATCAATAAAGGAAACTTTATCATTTGCATTTTGTGCCAAAAATGAAGAATCTAAATTGTTACATAAAGCGTAAAGCAAAAAAAAAAATCTAGATTTTTTTTTTTTCAACTCTTTCCATTTTTTAAGCCTCATGATGGGCCTTTTATTTTCTCTCGCATTTGCACCATTTTCTAACCTTTTATCTGAGGGCTCTTGAACGATACCTGAGGGCGCCGCTTTAGATTGACTCCTAAGAGAGCTTTTACGATTTATGGTACCAAACAGGTTCTGCCACAAATGATGTCCGAATTGTTTATTCTCTCTCTTTATGAAGGAAGCAAAGCGAAAAGCCACAAGTGGTCTGCGAAAAAAAAATAGATTTTTGCTGCGCCCTCGTTGTGAAACATTGCAGGGTCGAACCCGATGACCCAAAAAAAATCCATAGAAACTTAGGATCCAACACCATAATAACAAACTGCCCTCATGATTAGACCATGTTCCTGATATTTTATAAAATAAAGGTGCATTAGCATTTGAGTTGGTAAACACATTGTGATTAGAAAAATCAGAAGAAATGTAGCAAAACAAAATACCAAAGAAAGAAATAGTAAAAAAAAAAAAATAAAGTGAAATAGCCGCAGGTCTTTTGTTGTAAGTTAATGCAACGAAAATACTCAGTACTAAAAAATAATGGCCCAATTCATTAGACATTTCGGTAAATTTTGCTTATAATTGGCAAAAAAAATCTATTTTTTTGCGTTTTCTAACGCAGAGCGTTGCTTTGCTTTTTATAAAGCCTTGAACAACTTGCTTAAACCCAATAAAAGTCCACCTTTCCTTAGGTGCTTTTGCTTGATTTATTGTTTGTATAAAAAAAAACCTGTTTTTTACTGTTGTTTTGCGGATTTATTTGACTCTTTACGGAAAAACTAGAAAAAGATAAAATAATTTGACGTGTTTCCAAAATGAAAAAAATACCGCTTAGACAAAAAAAGCTAGTAAGGATTAACAGGATTGGAATGAGCATAGAAATATGTATTGAAGTACCAAATTGGCTAATGCTGGAAGGTTGATGCAATGTATTCCACCAGTTTACAGAAAATTTGATTATTGGTATATTGATTAACCCTATACAAATAAAAATAGAAGCAACGTCCGCAGAAAACTGTTGAAAACGCGGTGCACCTGAATAAATAAAAAACGAGATTAATACAGAGGTTAAACGAGCGTCCCACACCCAAAAGGTACCCCACATAGGTTTCCCCCAAAAACCCCCGGTTAATAGGGTAAACACTGTAAACAAAGCACCTATTTTGGCGCCGCTTTTGGAAAATAACTGAAAAAGCGGATGTTTTGTTAATAAGAATAACACACTGCTGACAGCCATTGCGATATAAATGAGTAAACTCATCCAAGCGGCAGGAACATGCACATAGATAATGCGATAATTTTCACCTTGTTGAAAATCGGATGGTGCTACCCAAATACTTAAATAAATAGCCATTGCTGCTAAGAACCAACCAAATCCAATGAGAATTTGTGCATAGCGAAAAGAGCATAACATGATCAAATAAGGTCGTAGTATTTCGAAATACATAGGGATTTTATAACGTTTTATCATAAAATGATAATCCATCAATGGCCCAGCTAGAAAAAAAAGATGGATCATTTCGTGCTAATTATTAAAACTCGGCAGCTTTTTTTCCTGCTCGATTTGCTCTTTGCTTTGTAAAAGCCTGCCGAAAAAGAGCCAGCCCGGCAAGGGCGAAGCATTTTCTTTGCTGAGCGCTGCGCTTTGAAGCGCTTTACTGATAAGCCTTCCTAAGACATCTATAATGCAAAAAAAGATAAGCTTTGCGCTCTGCTAAGCTGGATCATTCCCATCTGGGCCACCTAAAAATAGTTTCCTTACTCAAACCTCACCAAATCCCTGCTTTCTCCCTCTGCTGGAATTAGACAGTGTACAGAAGTCTAGTATAGAAAATAAATACAGAAGGAAAAGAATATATATATATATATTCTTTTTTTGTTTGCTCCACAATATTTACGATGAGTGAGCCGGTATACCCGCAAAGGCAATCAATTCTATTGGCTTATCAACTTTTGTGAAGTAATTGAAACCAAAATGGGATAAAGAAATAAAAACGAAAGTAAATATCCCATTAATAAAAGAACATGAAACCATTCTGTTTCGGTAGAGGCGCAAAAAATGATTGAGGGTAATAAAGTGGGTAAAGTGGTAAGATTTTGCAAACTGTTCCAACTATGAGATATTATTCCAAGAGCCAAACAAGAATGAATACCACACATAAGAGTAAATATCAGACTTCCTATAATAAGGGTGAACCAATTCATTTTGAGTTGATCAAATTGATATAGAAGTTGTACCACTGGAAAAGTACAAAAAACACCACTTATTTGAAGAACCCAATGACCTACTAATTTAGAAAGTAATATTTTTTGCAAACAATAGCCGCTTGAACAATACAATTCGAGTGTACCATCTTCAAAATCATTCTGAAGAAAACGTTCGGGAAGAAAAGAAAACAATAAACAAATCCAAATTAAACCTAAATGAAAATGACATAAGAAGTCTTTAGAAAAGCCTATCATTGAGGGCGTTACTACGATGTATGACAGAAATAGAGAAAAAGTCGTGATTAGTGTAGATAGATTAAGGAAAATCTGTTGATAAAAAAGTTTCAGAAACAGTTTCAAGGGCAAAGCTTTTTCATTTTTCAATCCGAAAAAAAAAATATATATATTTTTTTTTTAGCTAGGGCCTGCGGCCTCGACTTAAGGGTTTTCGCGAGAGCGGCCAAGCACTTTGCGAAAGAATGACTGTTTTTGTAATCAAATTACAAAATAGATATACAAACTGTATAGAATCATCATTCACTGGAATGGGATAAGTTATTAATTTTTGTAATCTGTTTGAAATATTAGAATCCACCAAAGATACGATAGGTATTTGTAATTGATTGGCTTCAAGTATAGCCATAGAATTTTTATTTGCATTTAGTATTACTAAACAATCTGGAATATCGTGTGTCATGATTCCTTCAAAACATTTTTGCATTTTTCTGAAATGTGGAAAAAAATCGAAGGGCGACGATGTAGAGGCGTTTTGAAATTTGGAATGCGCAGAGAAATTCTGAAAGTGTTTTTGTACATTTTTCATATGTTTGCGATTGGTCAAAAATCCTCCAATCCATTTATGATTGATATAGCTCTGATTGGTTCTTTTCGCCATTCGTTGAACTATTTTATTATATTCTGGATCGGTATTTACTAATAAAAAATGGCCTTTTGCACGAATAATAGATTCAATCAAATTACAAGCCCTTCGTAAACAAATAAGTGTTTTTTCTAAATTAATAATAGCCATTTCATTTCTAAATCCGTATAAATATCCTTGAAAATCGGAAGTAGGTATTCGATGGCCCAGATATGCATTTGTACTTAATAATTTTTGAATAATCAACAAACTAGAATTGTACATAGTTCCTTTTTTTTTTATTTCTGTTTAGATAGCTCAGGTGGTTAGAGCAAAGGACTGAAAATCCTTGTGTCAGTGGTTCAAATCCACTTCTAAACACAATAGAGTGAAGCTTTATATTAAATAATTTTTAAGGAGTTCAGATCTTAAGGGAATAAAATGGTCTGAAAAGCGATCTTGCAGTGGCTTTAAACAAAAGCATGCTTCGTTCTGGAGACTGCTTTACAAAAAAATATATATATTTTTTTTACTTATCTTGCTTTTTATCTTCGAGAAAAAGCAACCTCAAAGTTTGAAACCAAGGCCTTGCCAAAAGGCCGCGGGCATTTAGCCGGTTGTTGCTCGCACTGCCTATGTCGCAGATGGCGGCTAAGTATAGAGGTTGATCAAAAACTTTGATCTTCCTTAGATAATAAATGGGTGCAGTACTTCTAAAGGAACGGTAAAATTGAAAGTAGGCTAAGGACGGATTTGAACCATCTTTCTAGGATTTGCAATCCAATACATTACCTTTATGTTACTTAGCCATTTTTTCTATTTTTGGTATAAAAAAAAATGAATGAAAGGCGACAGTCTTCGCAGCCCTTTAGGCCTCACTCGTCAAGAGCCGCGTGTGTATTCACGCGGCGACGGTATCGGACTCTCTTTTTGTGAGATAGGCCAACTGGTGACAAAAAATGGATGATATCAACATAAAAAAATCTAGACTTTTTTTTTCGTGGCTTCAAGCAAAAAGCCGTATGACACAAAACTATCATGTACGGCTCTGTGAGAGGACACAACAATAGCAGCCCAAATTTCGCCTCACTCTCTAGCAATTACTATGTAATTGCATTCCTCATGAAACTGATTATGAGGGCGCAGCGTGGTCTGAAAGCCTCTATAAGCAAATGAATCGGGTTAGGAAGTAAGTACTAAAAAAAAGAAAGAAGCAACATGAGCTTTACTCAATTATTTCCCCAATATAATTCTAGTTTGAATCCATTACGCGGAAGCGCTATACAATGTTCAGTTAAAAAATTACGACAAAACATGATATTGGTGAATACAGGGCTGAAAACTCCAATAATTTGTTTCCAACATGAGCTGAAAAGAGTGCCAATCACCAAGCAAACGAGGTTTATTTTGGGAATTGAAGATGTGGAAGTTTTTGGTGAACCGAAAATGCTTTTGCCAAAACCGCTAGAAAGGAAATGTAGAAGCAAACTAGTTTGGACTGAACTAACGAAAATTTGGCGAAGTGACCGGAATTTGATCAAAGGGTTTATTTTGAATTCGGTCAAAGGAGGTTATGCGGTAGCAATCGCAGGTCATATAGCTTTTCTTCCAAAGAGTCTTCGCAGAAATCGAAAAGTATTTCATAGTCAATGGAGAATCTTCTCCATTTTGAACATGAACTCAAAAATTGGCAATATCGTGGTAAAAGAGATTGGTGATGGCAAACTATCTTTGCCGGCAAAACCGCGTCAAAAACAAGTAAAGCGTTTAGGCGCAAAGCGGAAACACTTGCAAAATACGAAAAAAAACACATTTTTTCAGAAATATGAAAAGACCGAAAAAAAAAAAAAGAAAAATTCCAGCTTTATTCCCATGGTTCTTACAAAAACCAAACAAAGCTTAAAGCGCTTAAGCCCAAAGCCTCAAGCCCACACTGAGAAAACGCATGAAAATACGCAACGATCCACCACAAATAACATATCTAGACTCAGAGATCCAGGCCAAGCAAGGAATTAAATTTTGTTGGTGTGTTAACGCAGAGCAACTAAAGAACTGGGTTTGAAGAAAGGATGTCATGGAAATAACCAATTAGTGCGACTACAAGCGATTTATCATTGCCCCATATGCCCATGTGGAAACTCGATACCTCGATGATGGAATGAATAGTAGTGGAAATATTAGTAGCTTTTAGTTAACCTATCTATCTATAAGCTTAAAAAATATTTTTTTTTCGTCCAGACTCCGAAACAATGGTGGTGTTTGCTCCGCGTTATGTAGAATACTAATAACAAAAAATATATATATATTTTAATCATGACTCTAGTTTTTTTACGAACTTTTTTCTCTTCAATTTATCATGAAAATCTGCGGCCCGTTTGGCAGGTTTTGCTTAAAGAGCTTTAATATTAAGGGCTCAAAGAAGAAAACAAGTTTTCTTCTCTCGTGATTCAATAAAAGTATTTGAATCAGCAAAGAAAAAGTAAAAAAAAATGCCTCAACTAGATCAATTTACGTATTTGACGCAATTTGTTCGGTTATGTGTTTCTTATATGGCCTTTTATGTATTATTATATAATGATGGATCACCCAAAATAAGTCGCATTCTCAAATTACGAAAACAGCTGATTTCGCATCAAAATGTAGGCACAGAGCCGAGCGATTACAGTGTTGAACAAAATGTTGTTTTCAAAGAATGCTTTGATACCAGTATATCCTATCTGTACTCAGGTGTATCTGGAGCATCCAAGTGGTGTAACGAAATGGTAAAAAGCTTAAATGCTAATCAATTAAAACGAATGAATAAATCTTATGTATGTTCCTTGGGAGAAATTAGTGTCTCACAAGTAATAAAAAAAAACGCACTTTCAATTATGAGTCCCTCTACTTATCATATCACTTCTTTAGCGTCACGTCAAACCACAGCTCTTAACAAAATCTATGTTTTACGCGGACAAAGGAACATAGTAAATATCGAGAACGGACCAAAAAAAAAGAAAAATACGAATGCGTGAATTTATTATATTTGCTATTTTAATTTTTAGTGTTGTAAGTTCAAAACAAATCTTAATTTATAATGAAGAAATTATTGTAGCTTTAAGTTTTGTAGGTTTTGTTATATTTAGTCAAAAAACCTTCGGTGAAACTTTAAAAGCTACTTCTAATGCGCGAAGTGAAGCTCTTCTTTCAGAGTTACAGCAATTGATGAGTTCTCAAGAAGCTCTGTTGTCCGAGTTGAAGAAACAGCATGAATTACGTAGTATAAGTTTGCGTTCAAGTACGCAAATGATTGGAGAATCTTGTATAAATGATCTGCTTACGCGCTGCGCACCTAAGTGCAAACAGACAGTGCAGGCTGTGTTATGCCAACAAGTAGAGCAGAAGTTAAAAACACTGTTAGCTATTCAAGAGCATTCTCGCAGCAGTTTACAAGAGAAGATAGTCACTTGTTTTCGCGAAACAGTTTGTGACGAATTTCGCTTTTCTAAATTGCGAAAACATCAGTCAAAACTAGTTCAACAAAGCATGGTATTATTGAAAGATGGAGTTCTGAAATGAACAATTTTGCACAAAGATGGCTGTTTTCTACGAACCACAAAGATATAGGGACTCTATATTGCATTTTTGGTGCCATTGCCGGAGTCATGGGTACATGCTTTTCAGTACTAATTCGTATGGAATTAGCACAGCCTGGCAATCAAATTCTTGGTGGAAATCATCAACTTTATAATGTGTTAATAACAGCTCACGCTTTTTTAATGATCTTCTTCATGGTTATGCCTGCGATGATAGGTGGATTTGGTAATTGGTTCGTTCCGATTCTTATAGGTGCACCTGATATGGCATTTCCACGATTAAATAACATTAGTTTTTGGTTGTTACCACCGTCACTGTTACTTCTCTTAAGTTCCGCTTTGGTAGAAGTGGGCGCTGGTACTGGATGGACGGTCTATCCGCCGTTAAGTGGTATAACCAGTCACTCCGGAGGATCTGTGGATTTAGCCATTTTCAGTCTTCATTTATCGGGTGTTTCCTCTATTTTAGGTTCTATCAATTTCATCACTAGTGCGCTGTGCGAGGCTCGTTTTCAATGAGGAATAATATCCATATTCCTACATGTATGTCTGACTCTTTTAAGGAACTACATGCAGCAGGCCAATGCGGCATTTTGGGTCAATAATCCATCATGTTTGCGAGCAGTTGGTCAATGGGGAGGCCCAAGGGGACTGCCCTCCTTGTATCCCTTAAGCAGGGTAGTAAGGGTCAGGTTAACCAACTTGATACGCACTCACTGCCTTGAAAAGGCTATATATCCCAAGCAGAATACGTCGGTATATGTGTGGCAGAGTAACCCAGGAACCAATCTGGGCGAAAGCTTTGACTGATGTAGTGAACGGTCATAGTTGTTGGACAGCCACGAGTAATTCTAACATAGGAACCGGCCTGAGCAATCAAGCAAGTGCGCAAGGACCTTAAACTACTGGAGGCTCTGACGAAGGTCGGGAAGAAAACACGAAAATAGGGCAACCACGGGAAGTAACCGCTTCACATCATCCGACAAATGATGCGCGGGCTCAGAGGTCTCATAGTAGTAAGGGGAAGGAGACCAACCCAGCCGGAACACAAAGGTGACTAGTCAGAAAACGATCCATAGTTCTTTTTCATCTGTTTTGGGCAAAAAAAGTTACTCTCGCGGGCCTCTTCAAAGAAATCAGAAGAATGGTTAACAAAGCGACGCCCGTACATATGCTAATAAAATGGTAAACAATTGTAGAAATAACCAGGGACGCTATAATGGACTAAGAATAATTCTCTCGGATCCTAAATTTCTGGTTTACTGCTATGAAAGTATCCAAGGTAAGCCTGAGGACATTACTCGTAAAACCAGCTTTCTTGGCTTTGCGGAAAAAGGTTCAGATGGCCTAATCCCTTCTAGATTGCATGGGAACTGGTTTTTCGAACTCGCAGATACGTATACGCAAAGGCCGAATCATAAATTAATCTGCGCCAAAGGTATTAAAAGATAAGACTATAACATCCAGATATTCATCCTGGCCCAATTAACTGCTTAATTATTGTGGTGTGCTTAATAAAAGAAATCTGCAAAAAGTGATATGGTTCTTAGTTCACTCATCTAAGGCCGGCTTTAAAATTGAAGTTCCAAACTGGGTTCAAGAAAATTGGAGCTAAGCTTCAATGCCTGAATACTTAGAGTAGCCTGACGATTCCGAATAACTATAAGGTTCTACATGATTACAAGGTAAACAGCTACTCCAGATTAGGTTATGCAGGTTTAGTGGGCTGAAAAAACGAGTCTGGGTTAGGTCGGGTTTGTGCCATCTGCGGTAATAGGAATATGGAAATAGATTATGTAAAGACTGTTTTAGACGTTTAAGTAAAAATTCAAATAAAAAACTAAGGTTACCCGCTTGCCCAGAGCATATAAACGAAAGCAGATTCCATTATGTAAAGCTCACCATGAAGCGTATCATGCAAAGGAGCTAGGAAATGCAGATAATATCATACTATCAGCCCTAGGCCTGTATTAAGTAACACATCCTTAGAGACGCACCTGATACAAGAATTTCAGCAATTGAAGTTTTTCGAGTGAGAGCTGTATGACAAAAAATTGTCATGTATGGTTCGGAGGGCAGCATAGACTGACCCCTATCTATTTTCAACATGCGTGGGCCAGGAATGACCATGCATAGATTACCCCTATTCGTATGGTCCGTATTAGTGACAGCATTCCCACTTTTATCATCTCCTCCAGTATCGGCAGGTGTATTTGCGCCTGACGAGGCAGCGATGTCTTGGTCGAATTTGACTATATGCTGGGAACTCCGCAAAGACGATCAGCAGGGAACGAACCATGATGATTCGCCCTCAGAGACTATACGCCAAACATCTCTGGCCAAACCTACTTTTGCCATCCAAGCAAACAAAAGCTTGGTGCCTATTTGGCCGGCTTGATTTGGAGTGATGGGTGCCTGATCATAGTGTTTGCAAATCCTTTGGCCTCGCGGTCAATGCGGGCAAAAAAAAGGATATTGTGCGCATCAAAGCGGGTATAATTAAGAAGAGATGAAGATATAGTCCAAACTGCACCACAACGGCATGAAAGAAAATCGATTTTTATTGTGCTCCACTGACCAAAAGTGTGTGAATAGATTGGCAATTACCATGTTATTAACTGATAGGAACTTTAATACAACCTTTTTTGATCCTGCAGGAGGAGGAGACCCAATTTTATACCAGCATCTGTTTCGGTTTTTTGGTCATGGGCGCGATTGCGCCAATAGAAAAGGTGGTACGCTGCCCTTACAGCGCTACCTAAGCGAGCACAGCTGTTCTGTGCCTCAAATAAATTCTCTGCCTGGAATGCAGATAACTGGCAATGAGGTGGGATGTTTGGGAGTCGATGTCATGAGAAAGGTAGAGGATGATGGTACCATAGAAAGAAAAGAAGCCCCTTTTTCTTTTGTTTCAGTTCCAAACTCTTTTAGGTTGGACCCCGGTAATAGTAGGGATAATAGTAGGGATCTTTTGGGATTGGAGTGTGCCCTCCCTTCTTTTAAGGGTAAGATTTCACACGTTGCGTGCAAGAAGCCTTCGGCCCTTGCCCGGGCGGACCACTCGAGACCCAACATCTTTCGAAAAGACAGATATTCTATTGGTAGCGTTGCCCCTGTAGTGGAACTTTTTTCTAGAGCCGAAATTGGCATTTCCATTCAACTGGACATTGTTGATATATCCAAGTCAATGATGCTATCACAGGGTGAGATGAGACGTAAGGCTATACACAATAACATGTGGGTAATGCTGAAACGTTTGACGTGGAAAGAGAGACGCGGCTTCTCTAATGGCTCAGGATCTCCAGACAGTCTCTTCGCTGAATGGAAGGAGACCCGAAAAGAATCACGAATTATCGCCAGGAAAGCCGCGGTCATCATGAACGAGGGTCGGTGGCCAATGTTGGGAAAGAAATTTGCGGCTATCCATCAATTAGTAAAGAACCAACAAAGGATCCTCTCTCTTTTAGCAGCTTCCTTGGGACTCGGAAACCCGCTCCTGAGAGACTGCATGCTTGAAATCTGTACTCAACTAACCTCTCGAATAATTGCCGTAGATAATTTATATTATACTTCCAGAAGTCGAACTTCGGGGGTCGATGGTAAAATACTAAAAGCTTCTTCCCGAATCGGTCTAGTTCGTCGTATCTCCTGGATCAATCTAAAAAACTACAAGAGCCCACCCGTTCGCCATGTTTTCATTTTTGAACCGAAAAATGGTGAAAGGCTGCTGAGAATACCCACAATATTTGACAGGACCGTCCAGCACTTGTTTAAACTAGCTATTGAACCTGTAACGGAACCCTTTGCTGACAAATATAGCTTCGGATCTCGAAGAAGAAAATGTGCACACATGGCGGTAGGTGAAATTGCTTACATACTAGACAGGAGAAGGCAGGGGGTACGCGAGGTTAGCAACAATAAAATGGAACAAAATAGTAAAAATTTTGTTTCCAAATGGGTGATTGATGCTGATATAAAAGGCTTCTTCGGTCGAATATTTCACCGATGGATCTTAAATAATTTTCCCATGCCTAGTAGTACAGAAATTGTACTCGAGGAATGGCTTAAGAATCCAATTGAATATCAAGGGGAACTTGAAGTCTCGTTCCGCGGTGTCATAAGTCCTTTAATCGTGAACTTTGCCCTGGATGGCTTAGAAAATAGAATAACTAGCGGACATCGGACCACTATGACTAACCCTAAAAGGACAGAATGGATGCAAAGGAAAGGCCATAGGTATCTCTTTAACCAGACCCGAAAAACAGAATCAGTCCGCCTTATCAGGTATGCTGATAACTTTGTCATTATTACTAATGATGAGACATTAGTGGAACGACTTTTTGAAAAAGCAAAAAGTTTCCTGGCGGAGCGTGGCCTCCAATTGTGGTTAGAAAAAACCCGCATATTCCCGTGGAAGATCGGAGAGAGACTTAATTTTATTGGCTTCATATTTCACAATATCGATAGGGCTGGCTCTCATAGCCAAGTCACTTCCTTATGTAAGATAGGAAAAAACTTCACTCGTGGGGGCCTCTACGTATATCCCAATCCTGATAGGATAATGTCGCTGAAATGGAAAATAAAAAATGTCTTTTCTGAAAATATAGATCTCTCTCCTTACCAGATGATCAAATTGGTAAACCCAATTCTTCATGGTTGGGGCAATTACTTTGGAATTGGCAACTTTCTTCGTACCTTCAGTCTGCTAGATCACTGGATCTGGCATAGAAGCTGGCGATATTTACATCGTAAATTTTCTAAAACTCTTCGACCCAAACTGGTTTCCCGATTCTATCAAGGGGTGCCTTCTCCCCGTGGCAGACTCTGGGACTTCCATGCTACTTGGACTAAGCCCAGTGTAAATGCCAAACGCCATTGCGCTGACGTGGTATGGATAACACCCCCCGCGTCTATGGTAAAAGAAGTTCCTGCTCATATGTTCCGAGCATCTCGTGATTTAGGTAATCCTTTTGTAGATCCAACCCCCTTTGATGAATGGAATCTTCGAATTCAAAGCTATCGGGAAATTTTTGTGGACGGGAAAGGTAACGAATTTAGCAGGCTATTCATCCGCCAGAAGGGTATATGTCCCGTATGCAATCAAGGCTTAGGTTCTTTGACTAGCTCTAATTTAGAGATTCACAACCTGCGGCCTTTTTATAAGAACCCGGAAGTGCTTGGTAATGGTAATTCGTTGCACAAATCCCTTGTGCACTCTTGGTGTCTTGTTACAGAACATGCTTGAGGATAGACTACATAGGTTATAGGCATATTCCGCGAAGAGCCCAGTGCTTTGAGAGGAGCTCGCTGGGTTCTATGGGGGGCTTTGCTGGGAACGGCAAAATCTATCCCGATCCTGAGGTCTATATTTTAATTTCGCCAGGATTCGGTATCATTAGTCATATCGTTTCCACCTTTTCAAGAAAACCCGTATTTGGTTATCTAGGCATGGTTTATGCTTTGATTAGTATCGGAGTTCTTGGATTTATTGTGTGGGCGCACCACATGTTTACTGTAGGCTTAGATGTTGATACACGTGCTTACTTCACTGCGGCTACCATGATTATTGCCGTGCCTACTGGAATAAAAATTTTTAGTTGGATTGCTACCATGTGGGGAGGTTCAATACAATACAAAACACCCATGTTATTTGCTGTAGGATCTATCTCCTCGTCTACTGTAGGGGGGTGCGACGTGCTAACCGGAATGGATGACGTTTACTTCGCCATGACCCCAAAAATGGCGACAGACGGACGTATTCTCTCTCCAGTTGACGTGTAGGGGAGACCCCAGAAGCAAATATGAGTAGGGTGAAAAAACCCCTCCTTTGGGGGCTTCTGAAAGGTGGTACCCTAAAAAGGCAAGGGAAGGGACCAAAAGCAACGAGGTAATTTGCACTAACGAGAGGCGAACCCGGTGGACCCCCTACCGGGTCAACGCGTCAACTCTCTCGAGAACCTCGTGCGTAGACAGATAGCAGTAGGGTGCAAGCAATTCTAGGCTCAAGTAAGCCTCGCCCGCTATGAAGGACTTGAGGTTCCCAATCCCAACACCTAACCGGATGACGCCATTTCTGTCAAGCACGGGACAGCAGGTGACCCACCACTTCACTTTGCTGAGGAGGCCCTCAACAAATGAGGTTCGAAAAAATCTTTTTGCTATACCCTTGCTACGCGGGCCAGGCGCACAGGCATATGAGGACTTCACTAGTCAGGCGAATAACTAACCTGGTAGCGAAAAAACTGCATTCCATTCTTAACAACGACAAAGGCAACCTTAACAACAACCTTAACTTTTGCAGATTTCTATTTCAAGAAGACCTGATCGAGTTGGCATACAAATGTTTTAGTCCATCCCAAGGCGAAGTACGCCGGCCCTTGACGGCAAAATATTAGACGTCAGCAGAAGAAAAATAAACAACTTCGCTCAGAACACTTCCAATTTCAACAAGGTATGACGCGCTTCGAAGGAGGCGAACGCCCCTTACTGGCCTTCTAGAGAAAAGATCATTCTAGAAGCAATTGGGACAATAGTATATATAAGTGATTTACAAACCGATGCACTTATCAAGGTTTTCGACCCTTGCATTCATTTGGCCACAGTCAATTGGAACTGGACTGCAAAAGCACCCCTGAGCTCTGAAAGGGCATATAACAAAATACTACGGCTTAATCGGCCATCTAATTTTGGTGAACCTGTTTAAAGAGATAGGAGACTTATACGATTCGTTTCTAAAGCGCTAAAAGCGGAATACAAGAAGACGACAAAGGCTGGGTTGGATCCTGAGAAGAATATGCAACCACTTTCTTGACAAGTTCTACCAATTAACAAATTATCTGAAACTCGTCATCAGGAGCTGCTGTGTTTGCACCCTAATCATAAAATTGCGGCAACGAAGAGCTTTGAAAACATACAAAAATTTTAGTGCAGGGTACGCAGTCAAATACAAAGTCCCAACCAGAAGGAGCCAACTCGTCTACGAAAAATTATCAAAAGTCATAGGTTACTTTCCAGTGTTCTGCAGTAATATAAGTCTAAGCCAAAACAAGGAGAGCGCACAAGCATTAAGAAAAATCCCAACCAAAAAGCTTGGTCTCGCTACGCCTCTTTTTAAAACCCTACGCGGCGGATCTATACTGGACGATACCAAATGCCTAGTCAATAAATCCGGACCAGTAAAGATTAACCACATGCGCAAGTTGAGCCGACTCGACAAGAACATCTCACGGATAAATGAAATGATGACCATGTTCAACAGAAAGCGAATATCCCTTTGCAAGCTCGAGCACGAGAGAGCCGATACTTATTCGGGCTCTCTCTCCCTAATCAAAAAAAAACTCAAAAGGAAGAGAAGGAAACCGGAGAGGCACCGCAGCCTCGTTCGACACGTCGGTACAGGCTATGAAACCCGTGTCAAGTCGTAAAAGAATTAAACGCGCGTGCAAGCCGTATGATAGGAAAACTATCATGTACGGTTACGAGAGAGGTGCACTAAAAGCGCGAAGGAAACCCAGAATTGGCCCCACGCGAGTAAGGGCGCCTACTCTACTCTTACTGGAATAGTATTGGCCAATTCTGGGCTGGACATCGCTCTACATGATACTTATTATGTGGTTGCACATTTCCATTATGTTCTTTCTATGGGAGCTGTTTTTGCTTCATTTGCAGGATTCTACTATCGGATAGGTAAAATAACTGGTCTTCAATATCCAGAGACTTTAGGTCAAATTCATTTTTGGATCACTTTCTTTGGTGTAAACTCGACTCCTTTTCCTATGCATTTTTTAGGTCTTGCAGGTATGCCACGTCGTATTCCAGATTATCCAGATGCTTACGCCGGCTGGAATGCCTTTAGTAGTTTCGGCTCATATGTTTCTGTAATAGGAATTTTTTGTTTCTTTGTAGTAGTTTTTTTTACTCCAACCAGTGAAAACAAGTGTGCTCCAAGTCCTTGGGCTGTTGAACAGAATTCAACGACACTTGAATGGATGGTCAAAAGCCCTCCGGCATTTCACACTTTTTCAGAACTTCCGGTTATCAAAGAAAGCATTTAGACGTCTTAGCAGATGGTGCCACTTAAGCACTTACCCGCTCTGCCCTCTAAGGACCTAGTCCATTGGGGGGGCGGAGCCCCGCCAAAACTCCGAAAAGTAATGGCAAAAAGATATTAATTCAACAAGGGCCGATTATTTTATTTATTTTATTAGGCCGTCAAAACTAATTATCAATTTAATGTAATCAATTTTGTAATTAATCGCACTTTATCCCCATTCTTTTAGAAAATGTAGGTAGTGTAGGTTATGTAGGTTTATTTGACTCATTTCTGCCAGAAATGTAAGTAGAATGTAAATTGTGTAGATAGTGTAGGTTTTATGAACTTATTTCAGCTTCTCTATGCATTATACGATCTCTAGGACTTCGTCTTTTCCCGTAGTTCGAGCCTCAGAACATAGGAAAGCCTTTCTTGATTTATTAATTTCCTAAATAAATAAATCCCAGCTCCGCGGGACCGAAGAAAGGAGAGAGAGAGAGGCTTAGGAAGGAATGAAATACACAAAAGAAAGGAAAGGAAAGGATAAAAGGTGGGTAAGTAATGGAAAGTAAGTAAAATAAACCTACACAATCTACATTCTAGCCGTAAACCTACATTCTACCTACATTTCTGTTTGTTTGTTCTTCTGCTTTACTTACATATTACAGTGCTAAAGCCCTATCTACTTCTGACTACTTGCTCTACCATTTGCTATTAGAAAGATAAAGCTGACGGTTATACTGAATATTATACTTTATACTGAATATTATACTCTGGGGAATTACATTAAATTACATTAATAGGTTGGCATAATTGGCGATAATTAATAAAAGAGACGCATATCTCATGAATTAATGTCGACGGTGACGTATATTACTTAGGCCGCAGGTCAAAGAAAATAACGGGAATCCGCTGGCACACGTTGGCAGCTCCAGCAATACTGTCCGAAAAGCGCTGCCACGCGGCACATGTAATCGGCCCGGCGCGGCCGATTTTAATCGGGGCTCTAGGCCGATTAAAATCGGCCTGCGGCCTCTGGCGCAGAGAGCTTCGCCCATCAATTAGCTGGCCATGAAACAACAATCAATACGCCTGCGGCGCCGATCGGCCTATACTAAAATATTATAAAAAATAAATAAGTTAAAAAAAAAATAAATAAGTATTTATTTTATGAAAATATCTATATCTATGCTGTTGTTCACAGTTGCTATCTGCTAAAGCCCTTAATTGCAGGATGCAGGGCGCAGCGCTTGATTGTATAATATAGAGGGCGCAGCGCAGAGTAATCAGCTAAAGCCCTACTTAACTTCTCTCTGGCGCAGAGCCGCATCAAAGGCCGAAGAAAAGCTTCGCCCAATCTAAGCTTAGATTAGAGGGCGCCGCAGGCGCGCGTGAGCGGGGATAAAAAAGAAAAAAATATATATATTTTAGTTTAACGTAATTACTCGTACTAGACGAGCCGACGTACAATGTATATTTTGATGTGCATATGAACTGCCAGGACTTGACTATAAATTTGGGTATAGCAGGACTTGAACCTGCGACCATTAAGTTAAAAGCCTAATGCTCTACCAATTAAGCTATACACCCAACCAACAAAAATATATATACAAAAAAATATATATATTTTTTTTTTATCATTATGTAATTTAATGATAATAAATTAATAAAAAACAACAATGACCTGCGGGGCAAAAAAATATATATATATTTGGGGGATTCCAGGCGCAACGTGTTACGCATCCATTTCAGTCTAATTTTATTACTTCGGTTCTATAGAATATAGGCTTAGTAGGACTCGAACCTACAATATCACCGTTATGAGCGGTGCGTTTGAACCAATTAAACTATAAGCCCTGGATTCGATATGCTTACTAGCATATCGAATCAAACGTAACCTGTCGCCTTCGTTAACTATAGGTATAGAAGGCTGGGAATTAAACGAAAGAGGCCACTTGGGGGTTAGTGGCGTAGAATAACGCGGAAGCATTTGGTAAGTTAACGAAGACCGAAGGCCGCCGCAAGCGCGCAGCCGAGAGAAAAAGAATCTAGACCCGCGGCCTATGACCTTTGGTCTTCGGTCCCATCGTCAATTAAAAAGCACGCGAAGCTATG